TGATCAGTGTTGAGAATATCAGGTAATGACGCCAATGTCGTAGCGCTTGCACTACAGCGTACAATTCAATGTCATATGTCGGATAGTTCCGACGGGGCCCATTTCATTAGTAGGCAATAGGACGACTCTCTTGACTAAGGACTGCACCTATCCCAACATGAGAAGCATCGCAGTCTACTTCAAAGATCTTGGAAAAGTAAGGTAGTGCAAGAACTGGATCCTCTGACATTTTCTGCTTAATCAGTTGGAATGTCTTTTCTGCCTCTAGGGTCCATGTGAGCTAACCATTCTTACAACCCATCTCGAGTCTTGAAAGCCGTCTTCCATTCATCACCTGGTCGGATCCGAATTTTGTGGTACCCACTTCTGAGATCTACCTTCGAGAAAACGCGTGACCCATAAAGCATATCTACAATATCTTCGAGTCGAGGTATGGGAAAACGGTATTTTTTGGTAATCTTATGGATTGCTCGACTGTCAACGCACATGCGCCATGTCCCATCCTTTTTTGGCGTTAGTTAATAGGGCAGGAACGGCACAAGGAGACATGTTTTCTCGGACCAGTCCCTTCTTTATCAATTCTGTGACTTGCCGATGTAGTTCTTCGTCTTCCTTCGGACTCATCCTGTAATGGGCCCAATGTGGAAGACTAGCTCCAGGTACTAAGTCAATTTAGTGTTGAATGTTCCTCATTGGGGGAAGCCCATGTGGCAATTCCTCTGGCATAATTAATGTCGCTAAATTCAGCGAGTATGGGTTGTAAAACGTCTGGGACAGGCGTTGGATAATTCTCCTCTTTAGCAAGCAACAAGCACATATATAGTGCGGCTTTCTTCACTCTCCGTTACGAACTTCTGTGCCGTCAAGAATTTAGGGTCTTTGGCCTTGTTACTCCCGTTTCTCCCCAAATCTTTCGAAAGCAAGAGAGTTATGTGGATTCCATCCTTATCAAATGAATAGGTATTTGGCCGAGCCTTATGGGTAACATATCTATTATACAACCATTGTCGGCCTAGCAATATGTGAAAAGCATTCATTGGTGCAACATCACACCAAACTTCATCCTTATACCTTTTCCCAATAGAAAAAGTGACAAGACATCTGGTATTCACAGGTACTTCACCACCTTTATTAAACCATTGGATCCGGTATGGGAGAGGGGACAAAGTGGAGCTCGACCGTAGGGAGAGGGTGCTTTTGCTCCTTTAGTTTTCACTTGTCGACCATTTCTCGAGAAACAAAGTTCTCGCTGCTACCCCCATCAATTAGGATCGTACACACCTTGCCACCTGACGTGCATGTGGTACGAAAGATGTTGTGCCGGAGCCATCGGTCATCTGATGGTACTGGAGAGGTAAGTAGGGTACGTTGAATCACCATTACTTCCCCTACATCACCTTCAAGAATCTCTTAGTCCTCATATTGAGGATCTGTCACATGTGCCTCAGCTACGGGCTCCTCCTCAAATGCAGCTTCCTCGTAATTTTTATCTTCAACAAGTGTCACCGGTTTTCCAGGGGCTTTGCTTGGACATTGGAAGGCTATGTGCCCTGGTTGTTGACATCTATGGCAGACACCAAAAGGGCCTCGATTTGGCAGATTTTCACGCCCGAGGATTCCTTTCCCTGTATTTGGATTTGTCGCAGGGGTTGTTGGGGCGGAAAACAGACAGCCCTAAATTCATATCCGTGCTGGACAAGGCTTTCATTCTCTTGTATTTTGACTCAGAAAGAGATATGGTGAAGGTGTGGTTAGTGCGCCGGCCCGGCTAAGAAAAAAAGAAAGACGGAAGGGCGAGGTTTGGAACCCTCAAGCAAGACATGATCTACATAATAAAACATCATAGCGCCTAGAGATACAGGTACGGTTCATCGCGTTACTTATCCAAGCGTGTTGCCGGATAGTCGGATATGCCGTACTCTGATTTTTATGAGGTTAGGAACCATTTGCTGTTACCAGCATTACTCATTATTAGGAAACGCATTCCCGTTTATAGATTTTAAGGTTAGAGTGACACGTTGTCGCTTTCGCTTTAATAATTAATGATATGGAGTCATGCAAGGAGCGCGATTTACTAATATAATAATAAGGGGTTTTCACCATCTATTTCTGCCGGAACTCTTCCTGAGTTTCCCTCCTAGCGAACGGGGAAAGCTTATCCCTCACTCGCATTCGCCTAATCGAGCAGAACGCCACTCGGCGATCATCCTACAACTGGTCCCGCCTATAGTTATATAGTGTCGAACACACATAAGTATAGATTTTTTTGTCCTTACGACGGTTGTCAAAGACCGGATCTTTGCACTTCGCGACCCTATCCGAGTATGTGCTTAGTGCAACGCCTCATAGAACAATGAAGTAATGTATCCATACGAGCTCCGGCCCTCAGCAGCTCGAATACAAAATAAACTTCTTCATTTATGTTACCTATTGTGGACCTTCAACGTTTCAAAGATAGGACTGGGAGACTCATAGAAGTCTTCTATTTAAGCATAGTCCTATATGCCATGAACTAAATGCGAGGAGAGGAGGAGAGAGAGAGAGGACCATTCCCTCGCCCACCCGGGATCAGTGCATTCCTCATTCAACTCGGAAGAATAGCCTTCTCTTATCCCATAGCCTTACCTTAGCCCTTGCAGTCTCTTTCTCTTTACAAACACGAACCGTCGTCAGGTGGCAGGCTATTGAACCACTAGAAGGGGGAACTGCTTACAAATAGAAGGAGTCAGTCCTCTTTATTAGACTTTGCCGTAGCTAGCCTGACCATTGCAAGAACTCTCCTTAGCTGCTGACTTAGGTCGAAGTGAAAGATTTGGATAGGCTATCATGAACGTAGAAGAGATTGAAGACTTGTTACACCCAATCCGACGACTATTATGACTCTTCCCCTAGGTCTCACCCTTGCCCTAGACCTAACAGCAGGAGCTGAAACTGGTAAAGGACTTTCATCTTCCTACTCCTATAGCGGAAAGCAGTACTCTTCACTTAGTCACTTCAAGAAGTATGGAATCTGACCTGTCTTTATCCGAAGTCATGATGTTACTTTAACAGATGGAATTCTTTTTATCTGCAATAAGGATTTGATAGATTCTATTCCTTACCCCTCGGAGTAGTGTTTAGGCATTCAAATCTTTTGATGCTTTTACAGCTAACCATGGACTCCATTTTATTCTATTGATAAGGAAGGACTTAGGAGAAATGTAACAGGCCTCCAGATTGAGGCGCCAAAAGTGTGATCCTAAGGCAGCCATTAATCAGTCTCACTCAGCATGTAGCTGAGAGGGTGTACACAGCAGATGAACCCTCCCATTCAGTACGAAGGAAGAAAAGCAGCAGAAGTGGGAATCAGTAATGACAAGACCTGTGACAGTGTGGATTTACATATTTTCTTTCTTCCTTATAGAAAGAATACATGCCCGACTGTAGGAATTTCTTTTATAGATGAGGGGAAGCCTTTAAGAGATAGGGGTGGAACGGCATGTCATTTACTGTTAGCTGTTAGCCTTTCTAGCGGCTTTCCTATCTTTTGTTTGCAAAGCATTCCTCTAGCAGCCAATCTTGCTTCGCCCTACAGGCCTATGCTCTATGCTATGATCGATGGTCCTCTGGCGTCAAACTATTCAACAGTAACGCTCCTTTATTCGCCTGTAACCTCTCTTTCTCCTACTCTTTCAGGGCCTTCGCCTTCGGCTTCCGCTTTCAGACAAAACTAGTAGGAAATGAGCTACGATTGATAGAGATGGCTTTTAAGGGGAACAACAACTAGGCATAACATAAATGGCTCTAATGGGAGTTGACGTATCCTCGATCTTAAGCCCCATCCCATAGGGTTCGACTTGACTTCAAGAGCTAGAAGAGCTACGAGCTGAGGTTGGTCGTAGATCTCGTCTAAGGCTTCTGAGTGGTTATTCCTTTACTTTATAGGATTAGCTTTCTATTTTCTTGTTCTTACTTGAAGTTTGGAAAAGATAGATAAGGACAGAATGTATTCTATCTCTCAAGCTCGGTCATTCCTTCTTCAATCTTTCCCTCGGCAAATCAGATTTGGCTCAAGCTCAAGATGAACTAGACAACTAACAGAAAACTTTTTAAGTGAAATAGATAGTCCAACCAAGGTTGCTTATAGCAAGCACTCGGCCTTAAGGCAGGTCAAGGGACCAGTTCTTCCTCCGAAATGACCCCTATCTGAGAAGCGCCAATCACTATTGTAAGAAGTGGAAAGCCAGGTTGCCTTCCGGCGAGAAAGAAAAAAAGGCTTTTCACACAGGACATAAGCGCTCTTGGTGGGTTAATAAATCATTAAAGACTGGTGCAGCTTCGGCGTGAGCTCGAACGTGGGATTTACTCCTCTGTCGCCAAAAGCTTCGATCTTTCCTCCTTCAACCCGCCTACCTTTCCCCCTCGCCCAACAAGCCTTCAACTGGATCAATCTTCGGGGACTGTATTCAGTACCAAGGTGATGGTTTAAATTCCCAGAAACGGAAACCGGAAATCCTGCACCGCTCGAAGCCCTTTCTATTCTATCTTAGGACATCGGACATAAAAACTTGAATAAAAGATAACTTAAATCAAGTAGATAGACTTGTACTAAGTGATCCGCCTTTGAAAGGCGTTATAGAGGCCCAGTCGCTAGCTGCCTAAACTTTCGAATGATCATCATCAGAATCATTCTAACCGGGCAGGTGTCAGACTCTGCTGAGGGAGTCAGGTGGACACTCCTCAGCCCTTGCGAAAGCAGCGTATCTAGGAAGGGCGGAGTTTCAAGTTGGGTCGAAGGAGGAAGGCAACTCTTTCAAGACAGAGGATTGGCCCTCCTTTCTTCGATGCGTACCAGCTCCGGAACGGAGTAGTCCTTTTCCCGCCCATTTACTTAGGAACCTAACTGGAGCTACAGATAAAATTGGCTCTTCAGTCCTGAACGAATGGAATGGACTTTCCTTCTTTTTAGCTAACCTTTCCGCTGGAACCTCTCTTTCGGATCCCATGTCAAAAGAACGCCGATCTTGAGAAAGGAGAAAACTATAAAATGTCTCAGGGGCTAGCCCCCCTTCACAGAGCGTATCGAACCGAACACTTGTTCTTATATTTACCGAGGAATTGGATCCTAAGAGATAAGCATAGGAGCTTATCTCATCTTGAAGTGTCTCTTAACCCCCTTGGTTTCGGGGTGGACCCTTTCACTCTATTTTCTTGGAAAGAGCAATAAGAGAAAAGATGATAATGTAGATAGAGCCTTCCAAGGAAAGTTTCCGAATAGGAAATATGCTAGCTATGCTCATCAAAGTACCAGACTTGATCATGTCTGTTCCACTTGTCCTAAAATCAAAGTACAAGCAACTCTTCCTCAATGACGAAACGGAATGTACTGGATTTTTAGCAGGTAAACTGGGTGGGTGCTAACTCCAAGATGTAGCAAGCAATCAGTACACGAATTCACGCTGGAGTCGTATCCACTTATGTGCTTGTTCATCGGCGTCGCCCCGTGAGGAGAAAAGAGAGTAGTAGGCCGGTGTAGCTTCAACCTTCCCTTTTGTTGGTTGTTGACCAACGGAAGGGAAGGGATTTTCTTTTTCTCATTGCTTGGGACAAGTAAAGAAGGCGGCTTACTAGCTAGCGAAGCGACTCAACAACAACATATCGTTAGAAAGAACGGACTCTTAGTCATCCGAAGGAAGAAAGTACCTTTGCGAGCGAAGCGACTTCTCCAATAACAATAAGTAGTTAACCCGCGATTTCCCTTCTAACCCCTAGGAAGGGGCATACTGAGCAGATGAAGCAATCATCAGAAAGAGTACCCATCTTCTGCTGGTCCTCAATGGGACGGAAACTGCTAAAGACAAGCAAAAACCAAAGGATGAGCTTTCTTTCATCGGACTAATGTATCTACAACTACATCCCCGAGCGGTATGTTATAGAAAGGGAAAGGAAGGCCTATCTCCAGAGTCGAAGACAGGATCTCTTGCTACCTTCTTTCTCCGAGTGAGCGGGATTGCTATATGCTTAACACATGCAAGTCGAGTCTTCTAATTCTGCGGCATGGTTTAGTTGGGCTCGCTACCTCTCTCGTTTTAGCCCTAAAAAAAGAGAAGCCTGTACATACAAGGGGTTTCCTCCTAGACGTAGGGGTGAAGGAACCTAAGCCAGGGAAAGCCCTATTCCTAACGGGATCTGCCCTACGCTTGCTTTCACTCGCCGCTGCTGCCCGCAATGACCGCTCTTAAAGCAAGAAATGAAGAAGTTCCAGGCTTGAAAGGAGGCGTTGAAAGATCGGAGGAATAGTGAAAGAAAGAGAAGGGGAAGAAGCGGGGTAGAGGAATTGGTCGACTCATCAGGCTCATGACCTGAAGACTGCAGGTTCGAATCCTGTCCTCGCCTAATCAGTGGAACATTATTCACCGGGATACAAGGCTGGTCCCAACCCGTCTACCAATGTCATTTCATGAAGATGGACACTGGCTTGGGGGCGGGCGCCTACCGACATATAATCGGTACAGCCGGTATAGAATATTCTTACTATGAAGAATCGTTCCACCCTATTCTCCGCTCTACTACGATTAGTGCCTCTAAAATGGCAGAGAATTTTTGAACACTCTCGTATGATCAAGTATTACTTCGTACTCCGAAGATTTAGGAAGAAAGTCTTCTTATTGGGCAAACAAGGTACTCTTTTTAAGAAATCGATGCCTTTCCTCTTTGTAGCAACAGTGTCCAGTCTTTTCTATCTTCTTTGTCTGAAAATCGGTTTGATTTGCTTCACCTATGCGAATTTCTACCAATTCTTATTTTATTCATCAAAGCTCATCCTCGGTTCGATTGATTTCTTTCATGCCTTACTGGAAAAGGTTGGGTTCTCTCTGGGCAGTCGAGCTCTATCCTTTGCTCTAAGAGGGGTGGGCTGCTGCTGCTCAGCAGGGCTTGCCTTGACAGTAGCCTTTGCTTTACGAGCGGTGCTCACAGGCGAGGGCTTAACTAATATAATATGATGGCTCCCTCAGGGGGTTCAGGCACCTCCAGCTGGAAGGAGGACACCCGTGAAATCGATATCTTTCTGGAGTCTTCTTGGGAAACAGATCAATACACGCTCAAATAAAAGAGCTTGTTCAGGTCCATTGTGAAAAAAAACCCTGTAATAGGGGGCTGTCCCGCTTTCCCGAGCAAGACGAAGTGTACGCCCAGGGGGCAAGGAACTTGATGGGGGATTTGGAGATCTCTTCGGAGATGGATACAAACACCCTCCGAAGCTGGGACGAAGCCGTCCAAGACCCAGCTCTCCTGAAATCCCTCATTAAGGATCACTTCCCCGATTAGTGAAAGCTATGAGGGATGGTCGACTTTGAAAGATGGAAACCGGGGAGTTGGCTGATAAAGATGGACAGTAAGGATCGCGTAATATTAATTTGTCGGCCTCGTCATCGAAAGCGGCTTCCAATTGCTCGGAGATTCTCAGCTATATGGGGGGCTTGGATGGTGAGCAAAAACAATTGATCAAGAAGTTGGTCAACTTTCGCATGAAAGAAGGTAAAAGAACAAGAGTTCGTGCTATTGTTTATCAAACTTTTCATCGCCCAGCTCGAACTGAACGCGATGTAATCAAACTTATGGTTGACGCCCTAGAGAATATAAAGCCCATATGCGAAGTGGAAAAAGTAGGAATAGCAGGTACTATTTATGATGTCCCTGGGATTGTAGCCAGGGATCGTCAACAAACCTTAGCTATTCGTTGGATCCTTGAAGGAGCTTTCAAACGACGTATAAGTCACAGGATAAGCTTAGAGAAATGTTCATTTGCTGAGATACTGGATGCTTACCGAAAGAGGGGAATTGCACGTAAGAAAAGGGAGAATCTTCATGGACTGGCTTCCACCAATCGAAGTTTCGCGCATTTCAGATGGTGGTAAAGTGAGACCACATAAAGAGCTCTTCCTCATTCAGTCAGATTATTCAGTAAGATATGGTTCCTTTTTCCTTTTTGTTTGAATCTTCATATAGAAAGCCGGCTTCCTCATACTCCTCTCTTCATTCATTGAGTTGGAGGAATCCATAGGAGGCCCGCCCGTTATGCATTGCATGAAAGAACCTTTCTTTGTATGACTTCTCTTTTGCCTCAGGTCGAATGAATACGAAAGGGAGATCAATAAAAAAATAGGCCATGAATGAAGAAGTAGTGGGCCTTTCACCCTCTTTCTAGTGACTCGGGGAGCTGATCTGATAAATGCACTTCAAAGGGAGGGAAGCTAGGTTTCCCATGTTGGTATGGCCGGGCATAAAAGATTTTGAAGTTAGGTCAAAAAGAAGAGGTAGAGAGAGAGAACAGAACGGAACCGATAGCCCTGAATTATGTCAGGGCAAGAGAAAGAAAAGTAAGGACTCTCGTTTTCCGCATACGCATATAGGCTGTGAAAAAGAAAAAGAAGTAAACTTTTATAATTTTATAATAGAGAAAGAGAGTGATTCGTCTACTTTTACTTCGAGCGATGGGAGCGAGGCGGCAGATAGGGAAAGAGCGTCGTCGGAAATGAAGCTCGAGATAGGGAAAGCAAAGATGCATATTCGTCAAGCAGAAAGAAAGGAGTCAACCGCATATAGGGAAGAAGAAGTAAGCATCCCCCGGAACAATAGAAGAAGAGAAGGATTTGTTGACCTGGGAAAAACATATAGGCTGAGAAAGCTTACTCAACTACAAGACAAGTCTGAGGACAGAAGCTTTAAGAGCTTTAATATTAATAGGGGATTTCCACCGAAAGGAAAGGCTTCTTATCTTAATAGGAAGAAGGGAATCAAGCCCGATAGCAAACTCAACTCCTCTTTACCTTCCTATTCGACAGCCGAAGGAGGAGGGTGGCAGCATCAATCCCTGAGTCCTTTACTTATATCCCCAATGAAGGTAAGCAACTCGCGTTTTATAATATAATGATAATGATTGCAATAATATTGGTCCTTAGACACGCTTGTATCGCTTACAGGTGCTAGGGTTGAGCCAGAAATTTAAAAATCTGTTCCCGGGCCCGCACCAGAAGAGGGGACTTTACAACCGGAAGTGCAACAAAGGCAGCTCGTGAAGTTGCGAAAGAAGAAGTCAGCATCCAGAGCCCTTGTGAAGCGACAACCATACAAAGAAAGTTGGTGTGAGGTTGTTTTTTGGCAAACAGAGGCAAGCTCCAGCGACGGAGAGTTCATCGACTTCCTCTCCTTCTTCTGATAAAGAAGTTGCTGATGATGTCGCCGAGAGATCACCAGAATAAGAGCAGGCTGCAGCGACTGAAAGTGACAAAACAACTAGCTCTTCTGAAAAGGGTTGAGAAAGTACACCAATAACCGGGGAGTTTGCTTCAACCCCCGAGAGGTCATCTTCCTCTAATAGGGATATGTCTTCGGCAGCAGGAGAGCATACCATATCTGCTACAAGAAGCGAAACTGGCCCTAGTATGCCGGCTTCTTCTGAACCTTCTCATACCAGGGCACCAATTAGCATTAGCTCAGGGAGCGCTTCACAATTCAGCTCCGAGTAATGTTCCTTGGCTAGATGACACAGCTTCAGGGGAAAGAATGGAATGCGTCAACGGAAGGGAAGCACCCGTTTTGAGCTGCTTAGAGAAAGCAATAAATAGATGCTCTGGGGAAATCTGCACAATGATATCCTTTTTGAGCATGAGGATATATCCGAGAAAGATGCACCTAGAAGCACGGGGTGACTCACGAGAGACGGCGGGAAAGCATTTCCAGCCAAAAGCATGTGTGAGCAGGAGCCCGGTGAAAAGGGGAAGAGCTGGATGGGGGAGATATTACCCCCCTAAGAGGTGCCCATAGATGAGAGATGAGAAAGCAGTCATGACTGCATCGGCCCGAGGGATCGGTCGGAAAATACAGCAAGAAATGCCTCTCGTACTACGGCTTCTCGTACCCAGCCAAAGGCCAGAGAAAGCCGTGATCCATGAGTTTCCTCCGTTAATCGTTCAATATTGCCTCGCCTCGCCTTTAGGTTAGGCAGAGTCTAAGATATGAAATTCTATATACGAATAGGGCTGGCTGGTCCTAACGTCTTTCATCTCCCGGCTAAAGGGGCTTCTTCGAAGGGTGCAGACGTTGATTCCTGCCCCATTGTCAACCACTGTTCGTCTAATCCTGCTGTCTCCTCCCTATCGTACGTAAGTTCGGAGGTTTCCGAGTGATATTGAATGGATTCCACCGCGCAAGAAGACTACCGCTCTTTGGAGAACAGAACTCCATTAGCCAATGAATATATAGGTTAACGCCCGGAACCAATCATTGAAGAAGCAGCAGCCGAGAATACCTGTAATTGACCCCCTTCCCCTTGGCCTGTAGATAGCATTTATACTTTTCTGGGATTTCCTTCGCACCTTCTAAGGCTATAGGCTTGCTTCTTTCAACGACCGGCCACTCTACTGAATTCCTGACAGCAAACGAGCGGAATACTTTACCCGAGTAGGAGGGAAATGCAACGAGCACTAGCGCGCTTCGGCCTTCGAGCCTACGCTTGCTTTACGCGAGCAATGAGGATGCGCGTTACTAAGGCTTTAGGCTTGAGCTCTTGGAGTTGCTTGTTTGCTTGTTGGGAGTCTGCTGTTTCCCATGCTTGTCTTTGTTAGCGATCGAACCATCTCGAAAGCACTAGGATCCGGATCTGTCTTATTGACCGGCTTTTAGACTTTGAACTGGCAAGTGGCAAGGTACGGTTGGACGTGCCCGCGAAACCATATGATAATGTAGAGTAGGCTAGGCTTGGAGATGAACATCTTAAGTTTTTTATTCAAAATATGAAATTTCCTGCTCTTCTGTACTTCACTTCTGGTAAGTCTCATCGGTCTTCTGGCAATATCCGGCATATAATCGATTCTTTGACCGGCTTTGGTCGAGCAACCGAAACATTTCTTGAACGGCCACAGCCTACATAACTCGTCTCCCTCTTTTCAAGGAAGTGAGTATCAGACCGTATGTAGTTATCGGTCCTTTTTATACAGTTCCTGACAGGTGCTTTTGTGGCTCTTCACTCCAGCCCTGAAGTATTCTGTGAGCCCAATCTGTTTAACGTGGGCCCTCCATTATGAGAGTTAAGTAAGGAAAGAAAGTGGTGAAGACTATACCACCCATCTCAGCCACTGGGGGCATAGTTGATTAAATTGATGAAGTTAAAAAGCTCTTCGAATAACCAACTAGTGGATCCACATCATATCATAATAGGAGATACCCTGGCATTTGAAGAGCTTCGTTTCCCATTACAGCGCGAATAAGATCAGGTATGCTCCACTCCGGAGGTAATTGTGTTCAACCAACTCTGCGGATTTTTCGCAGATTTCATGAAATAATCGGTCTAACTCAGGTGGAGCGCTTTCCGCGTCCGACCTAGTTGAAGAAAGAGTCGAAGAGCTACTTTTTGAAGGGAACGAAAAAGGATCACTATGCATAAATCGTAAATCACTTGGCGTTGGATTTCCATAAACAACTATTTGTTTTTCCATTGTAGTATTTCGACAATAAAATTCCCTCCAGACAGAAGGAGACTCCTTCCTGTAGGAGTCGTGAAGAACTATAGAGAACTTTTGTTGGTTGTTTACCAACGGAAAGCATGGGAGAAAGAAAGATGCACAAAGAAGGGCGCTAGCGCCCGCCCAGATCAAGGGCGGTCTCTTTTAGAAACAAAAGAGCGAAAGTACAGGCTCCCCCGGCCCTCGCTCTGAAGACTGGAAAAGGTCTTTTCCATTGCCAGTTTGGAAAACTCTCTTAATCTCAGTACAGTAAGCGATTAGATTGTCAGTCGAGTCGCCATCCATAAGAAGGAATCATTAATGAAAGAGTCATGACGTAGCCACCGGTTACCGACCCAAGTAGGGTACTATTGGGCGATGGTTCCTTGTCTTTTGCCTTTCGATCTGGATTCTCTTCTTATGAAACGGTTTCCCTTGTCTTTGATTGGTGGAGAAGTAGTCACCGTTGACCGACCTAGTAAGGTACCTTTGGGCGGTGGTACCTTCTCTTTCCATCTCACAACAAGAGCGACTCAACAATCGAATCTGAATCTATATTGTATAATATAAAAGAAAAGAGAGATTTTGGCGCACTAGTGTAGTCAGGGGGGCCGAATATCAAGTCTAGTTCCGCTTGCTACTAGCGCACTACGGCTTGACTAGCATGTGTTAAGCATATATCCCGCGTTCGTTCCGTCATGTTCTTGTTATGGCCGTATCTTGCTGGGTAGGAAAGAAAGCTTCTGTGTCCCCGTCCGTCGCGCTGTGTCAGAGGCCATCGATCAACCCAATCCTCCCCTTCCGATGGATACCTCTCCCTCGCTTGCTCTGTCCATCGGAATAAATTACCCTTTTCTCGTTCCGGTGCAGGAGTGAGGGAAGCTTGCTTCGATTTCGATTGCCTGCTATTTGTTATCCCGAATAAGAAGTTCTGACAAGGGGGCCGGTCTCACTCCTATCTGGTGGAACTCCTATTTCGACGGCCGATATCCCTATTGTGTGCTCTCCAAAAAGATGAGTTCAATCCTTTATTCGCCTTGAACTCAGGAGAATCAGTCCGGTGCAGCTCATCCCTAATCGCCTTTCTCTCCGGGGGTCCTTCCATCCGACTAAGATTCCTCAGTTCGACGAAGTGAAAGAAATAAAGCTTTATCCGATTAAAGACTTAAAGAAAAAAAAAGATTACCGCGAAAGAGGTTTATAAAGAAAAGCCGGCCGGCCTTCAATCCGAAGCATCTTATAGAAGGATGCTCGCTTTCTGACCCCTCATTTGTTTCACCAAAAAAAGAACACAACATCTGCTCCCTCCTGCCTCCTTCGGACCCTCTCTTGAAGATCATCGCTTACGCTCCTCTTCTCCTTCTCTTGAATCCCCTGAGTCCCTTTCTCCACTCAGCTACTTCTCTTTACAGACCCTCGGCTCTTGGAATAGCATATGATATGGGAACAAAGGAGGGCCCTTAATCCCAGATCCGGTTGTCAGGGTTGAATTAGTCGCAAAACACCGCCGAAGCGGTGGATTCTGTTTACCTATAACCAGTAGCGGAGTAAATTCCATTGAATCATCAGCCGTTGTTTAACATCAGCAGTCCCATCAACAGCATCAGCATAAAAAGCGGGGTCTCAGAACACGACTTCTTGGAACATATGAGAATGTTGGAACACAAACTGATGGGAACACTCCCATTCCAATGTACAGGGCGGTCCAAAGCCCGAGAAATTCTGGGAACTAGAGATGTTGAAAGCGGGAGCACTAGAAAATCCCGTTTCTGAAATGCATGGAGAACGGAAAAGCGGAGCGAAATGGGGTACTGAGAAAAGGATCCACCCGAGCCGGCCGTCTTTGTCTCCACCTCTGCGTTCGTGGAAAGCCTTTGTGAGTTTGCCGAGGAGGAGCCCACTTCAAACCGGGAAGGATGATCTCTTCTGATAATGCGGATACTATTATAAATTTTTCCATCTGGCATAACAAGTCTTGAAGCAAGGGTAGCTAATACATCAGCACGGTCGTTCCCTGTACGACCAACATGGTTCAACGTAATGGAATCAAAGAGCCCCATGAGCTTCAAAGCCTTGTCCCTATAAGGGAGAAGATTCACCCGGTACTCTCCGTTCATCTGCTTTACAACGAGTTGAGAGTCTCCGGTAAGCTCGTGGATTCCCATCTGAATTGCCCAATTCCAGGCCTAGAACGAAGGCCTCATATTCCGCTACATTATTCGTGCACGAGAACAGAAGTTTGAAAGAGACTGCGGAATTAGACTTTTTTCGGGCGATACGAACACAAGTCCAATCCCAGCAGCCTTACTTGTGACAGACCCATCGAAATACAGAACCCAGCTCTATCAGCAGTCTGTCTCAACGACCCTCTGAATCTGGTAAATTTGAGGATATGTCTGATCGGTCGAGAACGGGATTCTCCGCTAAGAGATCGGCGATAGCCTGGCCCTTGATAGCCCTCTTAGGGACAGAAGTGATCTCGAATTCTGAGAATTTGAAGAGCCATCTGGCTGACCTTCCCGATAGGACTGGTTGTGATAGAAGATAACGGATAGGGTCAGATTTCGTCACCAAATGTACTTTGTGGGAGAGCATAGTTTGCCTCAGCTTCTGTGCCCAAAGCAGCAAGAAATATAATTCGACTTTCGGATCACGAGTCTCCGCTGGCTGCATCACCCTGCTCAGATAGTATATAGGTCTTTCCTTCCCCGACTCATTGCGCTAATAGTACTCCCAATGAGGATTCGGTAGAAGAAAGATAGAGAATGAACGGTTGGTTTGCCTTTTTTGGGCGCCATAAGAGTTGGGGGAGCTAGTAGCTCCTTCTTCATTGCAAGAAAGACCCTTTCACAATCTTCGTCCCATATGTATTGAACATCTTTCTTAAGTAGCTTCATGAGTGGCTTTATCTTCTCTGATAAATTTGGTATAAACCGGCAGATATATTCAAGCTTTCCCAAGAAACTTTTCAACTGTTTGACGGTGGCAGGATGAGGCATGTCCGTTATGGCCTTAATCGTATCCGGTCTGCGTCCGATCCGTCAATGACCGTGATTCCAATTTCTCCCATCGTGATATTATCCTTGGGTATGGCTTGCCATAAAGAACAGGAGGGGCAGCTAATCCAGGCATTCGTTACCATATCAATGCTTGCATCCTCGCGGCTGTAAACTCTCAGATATTCTTTTGATTTGCTTTGCAAGGCCATTTGAACTATGTAGTTGAGGTCACTGTACAAGTTTGCCGTTACCAAGCTGGCGAGTGAGACTGACGTACCTAGCTGAAGAGCCACAGCCACTGGTAATAATGCCCTAGGGATCTTATTCTCCGGAGGCATCATAGAAAAAAATTTGTACAACCAATATAAATATAGAAGGATCCCAAAGTGTTTGATCTCTCTCGATGGATGACGATGAAAATGTTGTATCCAGACTGAAGGTCGAACAAATCTCTTCTGCCTTTCTGAGAAGATGATTTTCAAGCGCCTGCAGCAAAGGACTATTTGCCGGAACTTGGAGATTTGTTGGAGAAACTCCTTGGATGGGCAAGTTCCCTAACACATGTGCATCCTCCAACGTTCACCCTATTTCGCCAATTTGGGAGATAAAAGTACCTGTATGTTCGTGCCAATATGATATCACCTCTTTCAACAATGTTGGATCGGGTTGAAAAGCGATTCTGGTTGCTCTAATGGCATTTGAGATGCCCACGCGCTCCCAATGCGTTGTGAAATAAGGATCCTTACTGACCTCATCCAAGCAGGCCAACCACCATACGCTGGGAGATGACCACCCTTTATACAATACAAGATTTCCGGCATCACTGCTCGTTGAGCACTGACCATCTGCATCAGAGTGGGTTTGATTGGTATCTCTGTAGTAGTATTGAAATTCCCAGCCTGAGCAACATCTTGCCCTCGCGCACGATCCCGAGCTCGAGCATGTTTACAGATTCGGTGATGTCTTGAAAAAGGCCTGCGGGTCCTTGAGCTGAATATTCTGGATACTGATGACGGAGGTTATGGGGATTTTAGTTCTCCTTCTGCCAATAATTTCCTTATACTGGGGGCTACCGAGGAACACTTTGATGATGTGACCTTTCAGTTCCTCACATACATGATTGCTGAGGTCCGTACGCGGACGCCGTTCCGTACCCTTCACAAACCTTGTACTCTAAAGAGAACTCCATTGTTTACAATGACGATTGCTTTGTTGAAAGATATTGGGCTTCGCCAAGTCGCTATCGCTCTGTTTCGCTGATCGCACTTGTTGTACCAACTGGCGTGCAATCTGCGAGGGGGCTTCTTGTTTATACGGATATTAGCGGATATTAGCCGGAGATTTCCCCGTCGGGCAGAAATAATCGACGCAAAGAAGTACGGCTGTACATGAACCTTTGGAGTACGAGCTTCGAAGGAGTACGAGCTTCGAAGGGGTACGAGTTTCCCGAGAGGAGCTTCTTTGTACGAGCCTTGAAAGAGTACGAGCTTCCCAGTACGAACTCCTGACTATGAGCCTATCCACACGACCTCACTTTGATAATGATTCTTCTTCTGTTACTACCATACCAGGAGCGAACGGTCTATGGACACTCCTAAGTAGAGAGTCTTTATTGTGTATGTATATTGTGTGTCCTCTCTCTCACGTCCGTATGTACCAATTTAGGTGTAGGTTCCCTCGTAAGTTCAGTCAGTTATTTTGGGGATGTAGTACGGTAGGGAATGTTTTAGAAGCAATAAGTGGGAGACAGCTGTCACCAGCTCATCAGCAATCACGGGGAGGGTCCCACGTGTGCACTTTTTCGATCGGCCAATAGCACACTGCCACGTGCTGGTTGGTGATTGGCGAGAGCCCAGCTCTAATCCCTATAAATAGGGGTTGTCTCCCTCATTTCAGGGAGAGAGTTCGGACAGACTTTGAAGAAGATAAATTTGAGACTAAGCTTCTGAGCGAGAGTCTCTGAGCTTTAGCGTGTCCTTGTGAGAGAGAGAGAAGAGAGAAATTGTTGTAATTCCTTGGTCCTCATGCAAGACCCCGCTTATGTATTAACAGTTTTAGTGCATGAGATTGAATGTTCCTCTCCCTCCTCTTGAATACTTCTTATTCCTGCAACTCGATCTGCACCGCAAGAAGACAGTGACCTTCGCTAAGTCGATCTAGATTTAGCGTGAGGAAAAGCGAGAAACCTGCTTATATCAAAAGAGTATGGTGCACTTCTCCACCCCGGCTCACGGATCTAGTGGTTGCGGAAACGGAAACGCTTACGTTTACATAATAGGGGGCCTAGAAGTCACCTTTGCCTGTTCCTTTACTCCGCCCTCACTCGGGTCTCTTGAAAGCGAGCCCCGTCACCCGAAAAGCAAACGTCAAGCTCTACTGACGAGCACCTGCCTAGGAGCAGGAGTGAGGCTCGAGAGACCTTTTCATCCCCCCGCTTGACTGCTCTGCACAGAGTGAGTGCGTGTCACTGCCTTACTCCTCACTCAAGGGCTTGCTTTCGAGAAAAAAACTGCTTTATGTCTCAATCAACTAGCTAGCGACTGCTTTCTGACTGCGAACCTTCCCACTGCACCTTTCCAGAAAAGACTGACTGGCTAAACAACTGAGCTGGCAATACTGACTACTGTCTAGCCAGCAGTCTAGCCAGAGAGTTTTTCTCCAATCCGCTAGTGACAGTGACTGTTCTCATGCCCGTATCGCTTGACTGACAAGACTAGTGACTAGCCGCCTAGACAGCGGACAAGCCGGAAGGATTTTCAAATCAAGCCAAGCAGACAGAGAATCAAATTCTTTTGGCTCGCTAAAAGCGCTTTTGCTCCTCCTTCGGACAACTAACCTCTCCAGACCAGACTGTTTTCAATCCCATGGTAACCGGTTTTCCTTTGAAGTTCTTGCCATGAGTCAAACACTCTTTCCAGCTACCTCAGACACTGGTGGGTGACACTACCAAGCTTGGATTGGACTAACAACTGCTTTCAAGCCTGGAACTGCAACTCGCACTTGACGCCCTTCGATGGCAGGAGTGGTCCTCTCATTACCTGAGTTAACAGGGCTAGGATAGGATACCCTTTTTTAGTCCTACTAGCTAACAAGAAAGACTGGACTCGCTAGACTGGCATACCAGACTGGCCTACCCTACTAGATAGACTGGCTAGGCTAGCTGACAAGAAAGAAGACCTACTAGACTGGCTAGCAAGACAGACTGGATTCGCTAGACAGATAAGAGTGGACGTTACCCTCCTACACCCTCGGGGGGTGGATCGGGAGCTCTGGACGAGCTCCCTTGCGACTCGCACTGGTACAGGAACTGGAAACGCTTGACGCCCTTGCTGCTCCCGAATAGCTACGGCTACATGGTTGTCCTCGAGCACGAATCAAGTGACTTGTTGAACGGTTGTTCTACTGTACAGTGGGTGGGGCTAGGAAGACCTATGAAATGACCCTTCTTGGAAAGAAGGAACTCTTTAGGTTGAAGCTCGCTCGTGAGCGGTGAGATATTTCCCCCGCTTCTTCGCTACTGAAACGGCGAACAGCCCAGCCCTACTGAAATTCTATTTACTTTCTCTAAAGTAGTGAATTCTTCATTTATTTCTATATGTCGATGTCGTTGCTTTTTACTCAACCACATCTTCCTCATTTGATTTGCCTTACAAACAAGGGGGGTTTGCGTTTGATTGTGAGTGATCCAGCAGGATAGGTGTGTCTTACATACAGAACGGACACTCCTGATCTGATGCTGAGTCCCAGGGCTGGTTCAGTTCGGCCGCCATGTTACTTGGCTTGCTAAGAGAGTGCAGCCATAGCAGTAGAGAGAAAAGAAGGAGCAGAAACATAGATTTGAGAAAGCTGCCCTGTAGTTGTGTAGATCTGCAGAGCAGAATTATAAAATCAGAGACCGAAGAGAGATGATGACAGACAAGAATTAGATGCAGATCTGAAATCTGCAAGTCCTTTGGGCAGAAAAGAGGATAAGAGCTCGAAGAGATGAAGTTGATCGAAGAAGAGGAGATAACAGTAAGAAAGGAGGATAGGGAAGTTAGGGTGAGAAGAAGAGATGGTGACGGACTGAGGGATGGAGGGTCTTGGGTGACAGAGTGAAGGTTGGGGGAGTATCGGGTGTTGGAATGGGAGAGCCTTCGCTAGCGCTTTGGATGAGCACAAGCTCACCCTCGCCCGCCTATCGTATCGGCTTGGCTTGGTTTCCTTCCTTCGCTTATATTATAGGTGGCGGCTTGGCTTCGCTATCGCTCATGACTTGTATTGTAGTCTCCGTAGTCGAGTCGGCCTGCCTCCTTCATTCTAGAAGCAGTAGCTTCCGCGCTGCCTACAGACTAGAAGCTTCGCTTCCCCCCTACCTTTCCGCTACTGGCCTGCTAACCAGGATCGTCAAGGTTCACCTGACTCTCTCTGAATCTGTATCTTTCTTTTGCCGGTCTTCTGTAAGATAAGAAGAAGATTCTATCCTCTCTAGAAGATAGGGGAGCAGAGTCTTGTGTCTTTCACTTATGTTAAGCGCTTGACTGAATTACCTTAATAGCAAGCCGGTCTATGGATCTAGGTGCACCGGGAGGGCGGAGTCGGAAGGGGAATGCCTGGGGAAGAATTAGCCCTTGATAAGGACTGAGCGATGGGAGAGGAGAGGTCGGGACGACCGGGAAACTGCCAGTAGGAGCAAAGAGAGAAAGAGAAGAGGGGAACTCATGAAGCTATAGAAAGGCTAGTTGAAAGCCTTAAGAGAGGCACACGAAGGGAAAATCAAAGAGAAGGAAAACCTTAGCTCCTAGCAGACTGCTTGAACTACCCTTATAAAACTACCAGTACAGGAACGAAATTAAGCTACTTACTAACAGCAGGAGATAATTACTTCTTCCGCTCACCGGGTTAGCAGCCATATTGAGTACTAATAGCTACTCGGAGAGGAAGTCAAAACTAGATAGACGGATAGGAACTAAAAAAAAGAGAGCTCATATTCGAGAGGAGACAAGCTACCTTAGCTCATTACTTAATAAAGGCAGGAATGTGGGGCCAGAACAGCTACCAACCTTCAAGAGCTAACAGTTAGGTTAAGGAATTGGGCTTCTGAACTCTTCCTTTAGCTCATTAGTTATGACCGTCCATAGGGCAAGCAGCTAACTTCCTTCTTAGGCGTAGCGGGGATAAAAAGGATTCGGCTCGGTCCATAGCATACAAGAACCTTAGAAGCCTTATTACACTACCAAAACAGGAAGGAAGTTAATGCGTGTCGCAGTAACCTCCTCGCTACTTGCAACTCGGAGAAAAAGGCCGGAGGAGGAAGTCTCTGTCTTGCAGCCTTATATTATATTAAGATATTTTTTATTTATTAACAGCAGCTCGTCGGGTTAGCTACCAGATAGAATACATTATCTTCTGGACGGGGTATAGTAAGCCCGTCCAGAAGATGTCGAAGGAAGCCCGGTAAGCCCGCCAATAAAGTTCCCAAGCCTTCAAGCCAACCCCAGGCAAGAAGAAGGAGGGGATCCCTTAACAAAACAAGTGCTCCTATCTCGCTAAGTGAGTTTGCTTTCCCGTCCGTCCTCCCCTCCGCTAGTAGCTGGTTATAGAGCTTCCGCTGGGTGACGGAGTGCGGGCATCGATCGAAAGAATAAGGGGGATCTAAAGTCTGGAAGGGCCTTCTCCTGAGTCGGCCTTTGTTTTTGTTTAAAAGCGTGCTTCCGGTCTTGCATCTCAATACGGTATGGTGCTTTGGCGTCCTGCCTTCCCGATTTCTTCTCTGGAGAGATATCCATAGGCTTTCTTTTCTTCTGATTTTTCTCGGACTCTCTTAAGCCTTTCAACGAGAGTTTGGATATCCTCATGAGTAAAGGGGTTGTAGTGGACATAACATATAAGTTATTAAAACTGGTGTAGGAACAAAGTACCGATAAAGCAGAATACGCGCCTTCAAGCAACCGGAATAACCAATTTAATATATAGAGAATATCCCCCTACTTCTCTTAGGAGCTGTTAATAAATAAGAAATAGGAGGGGCTAGATATGGATCATCCTTCTTTGTTACCCAGGTGGGAACTGGTTTCGTAGAAGAAGTAGTCCGCACCGGTCTTGTGTTACCTCACTAGCTCACCGACCCCGGCATCGCTACGTTCGTTCACTCAAAGAAAACTTCCCCCTTACTGGAGGGGAACTTTCTCATAAGTAATGGGCGCAGTCCATATAGGAGACTCGACCAGATCTCTTACCCATTCTCATTTCAAGAGGAGGGAAGGTGACGTACTCCCTAATCGTAGAGCTAACAAAGGATCCTGCCTGTAGCTTGTGGCTTTGTTAGTTGGCTTAATAGCTTGCTTGGTCCGATTGTTCATGTTGCTGGTCCCGCTGCCCTTACCTACTCAAATCCCGAAACGAAAAGATTAGTTCCCTATTCGTCCTGGTCCTTGTTCCTGGTCCCTGTGAAAGGTCCAGTCGATGGGAAAGAATCCATGTTCAAGTCTTATTACCGAGCTGCTTTCTGTGGAAGGTTCGATTACGGGAATTAAATATAGGTCACAAGGTAAGGGACCGCTTTCCTTTTATGCTTTCCCTACGTGGAAAATGAATCAAACCAGTTCTCCCTCCCCCCTATCGGTCGAGTCGATAAATCCCCTCTCCCAGCAAGCAGGTATTCTAAATGGTTATTGTTTATGCTCGTATATCATAAGATTTATTGGTAGGGCCATGAGAAATCCACTTCGTACCTTCGTATCTAGAATCTAAAAGCTTCTCACCTCTGTACCTTCTGTACTTCCCGTCCCGGCTCAAGCAAGAACCGCAGTGACTGGAACAAGAGGGCTGACCGAAGGGAAGGTCAGTCAAGCAAGTTGAATAGGGATTATGAACAGGCCCTGACCTTGGCCTTAGCCCTTCGATTGATTGTTCTAAAAGTCGAAGTCCTTTCGTTAAGTCGAATTGAAAGGTAGGGTTTTGTCAGTGATTCAATGGAAAGAAAGGGAGACGGGCCTACTCTTGAATAGGCTAACTAAAAGCCGAAAGAAAGGTGTTAAGCATATAGCTAGCGTTCCTTCTGAGCCAGGATCAAACTAAGGAGCTGCTCTCGATGTGAGATCAGCAGCAAAAGAAAGATCCCTCTTATAATATCCTTTAAAACTTCTTCGGTCTACCGCACCTGCCAGCCATATCTATTCCTCGATTTTGACTTCTTTCAATGAATGGGGGTTTCCTTAGCAATTCGTGGCGAAAGTCAGCAAAGCTAAGCTTTTCCGACAGCAGCTCCCGCTAAAGCAATAAGCAAGCAGAGTAGTCAAGCCAGAAAGGCAAAAAAATACCATTACGCTCACGAGCAGAATTTACTCTTGAATTCCACTTTAGAAAAGTCTAGCATTAAATGGACATCCTGGTCTGTCTTCAATCTTTCTACTCCCGACCCAACCACTCGACCATCGATAGCGAGAGGAGAACGCTTTATCCGAGAGGTCTTGTAATCGACCGGAAGGCAGGAAGTATATCAGTGATTGAATCCCCGCCTCTACCTCTGTTCGTTCCAAATGTATCTCTCCAGTCTTTTCTTTCTATCATCCCGCCCATCTGTATGAGTATGCCCCCCATACAGACATAGAGAGCTTGCTAGTTCATAATGAGTGCTTCTATCGGCTTTTCAATAATAGTGCATTCCTGCCTTTATTTATCTGTGGAAATCACTAGACTTGCCTTCCCGCCTGGCTCCTCAACAAATCACCAACCACCTCGATCTAACCCTCCGTTTGCTGGGTTAAATTAGCAATTTCCCTTGTTGAAATAGCAGCACATCCAGGTGTAGATATTGATCGAGATGGAGATGAAGAAAGCGCCTGTTCGAAAGTACGTTGACGACCTGGATCCCCTTACCATTAAAGGGCATCAATGACATAGGAAGCATCTGGGACGAGTAGCAGTCAGTAGGCGTAGAAGGAGTAGCAGTGGAATATCTCTTTGCCCTTCAGTCTTTGGCCTTCGTCTCTTTTTCCCTTTTCTGTGACAAGTTTTGTATCTTAGCGCGGGGGCTATGCCTTTCCCCTATTTGAGAAGAAGACATTCCAGAGCTATAGCCATTCCGTGTAAGCTGAAAAGGTAATTATGTGCGTCTCAATAGCCTACTTGCCTTCAAGCTAGACCCCATTGGGGAAAAGTCCACTCCGTCCGTAAGACAAACTAATGGAGGGAGGACTAGGAAGTCAGTCCAGTATTAGTAAAAGCAACCTATCGCGCTGGGTCACCACTCCTTTCAGAGTAGCCCACACCCCATGATATGGTATATGGTCGGTCTCCAGCTAAGGCGCATTCTCCACATTCAAGGGAATCCACTTTTTTTTCTTCTTTTCATCCCTTTAAGCCTTTTGTGGACTGACTTTGGAAGCAGACCTTTTCTCGGCTAGCTATTTTCGGTATTTGAAAAAGATGGCTAAAGGGATAAGGTCTTGTATTTGGAAAAGTCTTTTGAAAGACTATCCTTTCAATGTTGGTAGGTCGGCACTCAACTAAAGGATTTGGGGCTGACGAAGACAAAGACGTATTGTATTGCTATTCGGGATTAATTATTACCACAGCACAGCGGACGTTGAAATGACTAAACCATGCCAGTGGGCCTATCTTTCTTTTCAAGAAGAAGAAGGGGACAGAACCACGCCTTATGACGAAAGGGGAGAGTGAAACCTAGAACGATACCACTCCGAGAACGAGACACCCTGGAAAGAAAGCTGGCAAGAGTGATACAAAAGAGATATTTCCCTACTGGACTCCAATCCAATACTCTATTTTGAAGAGACCACTAAAAGAAAAGAGAAGAATGCGACCATCGAGTTTCTTCAATGAACCCCACCCTGGGTCTTTCTTTCGTAGTGTAGTTGGTTCTCCCGTGGTAAGCTCTTTGACTACTAGCTTGGCTAGGCGCTGGCCTTCTATTAAACATGGATGTGAGGGCATTCTACTTCTATTAGTTTCAACAGGACTATGGTTCCCTATAAGACTCTCAGACGCGCATCTTTCATCTTCTCATTTTACGTCTTCTCATCTGCATCTATCTCTTTCCCTCGTCATTTTGTTCTAGTAAGCTTACAAGGCAAGAAGTCTAACTCCTCTTACAGCTCTAAGATAGATAGGTAAAGCCCCTGGAACAAACTAGCTCCAGAGGGAAGAAAGACGGACTTCCTCACAGACAGGAGAGGGAAAGGCCCGTTGACACATAGAGGTTCTTTATATAGCTCGACCATAGGGAGAGGAAAGAAGGTAATCTTTTCATACTGGGACCGGATAGCCAGATGCTATGGAAAGAGGGAACCCCGCAAAGAACCATCGGGAGAAGGGGCACTGGCCTCACTTTAAGAAGAAATGCGCGACTTGATTCCTCATCGTCGGATCAGAGCAGAGGGGAGAGGCTCTGGTACACTACTTTTAGGTCCCATAATAAGAAGGCTTACCTTTCTATTGAGAATTTCCCGAGGGGATGGAGGATTTATTGGACATAGAAAAATGCCCACTAGGGCAGGCAACCGGCCTTCAACAGATACCTTATTATACACTTGCAGTACACGAAAGGGTGAGCATAGTCTAGTAGACGGAAAAAAACCAACCTGTCTTTCTTTGTTAAAAGCAGGTACTCTTCCATAGCTGCTACTTCCATACGTGGATCGGAGGTCTCGGAGACCGAACTCACCGGGATGCAGAAGAGCTGGGACCTAGGAGACAATCCCCCTTGACCCTCTCTTTTCTTTATTCATATAGGAGAGTAGGGACATCTCTCAATACAATAGAAGAGAATTCGGCTAGTCAGGCCGGACAAGCAAACTCACTTAGGCAGCTACAAGCGCAAGGGGAAGGGAAGAAGCTTTGGGGCATCAACGGGATCCATAGGGTAGGCAACCGGCCGGAGGGGAGGAGGCCTTTGAGACATAGACAAAGGGAGACTGAGGAATTTTTTATTAGCACCCGGGCGCTTACTCCATACAGTCGGGCCCTTCTTCCGCCAAGGGAACGAGGAACCCTACGCTTCCCATTTCGTAGTTCGCTACGAGAATACGGCTTAGCTCATATGAGAAAAAGCAACATAGGATATTCAAACCAGAAGCTAATCCTTCACTTAGGATTTTACGTTAGCGGGTTCAAAATCCGTCTTTTTCTAGAAGGCAATGGCCAACGAATCGATGTTGAGGCTATAAGGAATGCCCTAACGTTGGGAGCTCAGTTTGGACCGGGATCCCATAGAAGAAAAAGAACGTCAGTGAGGCCTTGACGAAGGTTTAAGAGTGATTGGGGATCAGATTCGGCAGAGGGCCCAGATTGATGGACTGTTGACTGGCAGTCTCATTCCTGTTCAATATTTTATCTTTCTATAGTGATCACGATCGAATGAACCGCAAATGCACTGTGAAAGGACCTTCTTCGACTGGATTCCGGTGCTTTTACTTTGATTAAAGTGATCAAGATGGGGGGGGTCAACCCGATTCCTGTTCATAACCTTCTTTCTGTAAGACGAATGCACCTATGAGACTGACTCGAATGCGAGAGAGGTTTGCTGAACAGTCGGGGATTCTCGTCCTGCGGGTAAACAGGAGCAAAGTCAACCCTCAATTGCATTCCGAGCGAGGCAAATTCCACAACAACAAAGAAAATGCCTCCCTCACTAATCGTACCGGGAGCTATGAAGTAGAAAACAGAGAAAGAAGCGAAAGATGAAGCAAAGAAAGCAAGCTTCAGTGCGTGGCACCCCGTGCACAAGTAAATATCCCTTTTTGAGCTTGACCCTGTCTGGGAGGCTATCCCTTGCTTCTGAAACCAACTGGATCGACGGGTTTCACAACTGGAACTGGCTATAAATCTCGAACTGGCCTTTGAAACCTCAACATTTGGTTCCGCTATCACGCCTATGCTCCCCAAGCGGACTTTCATAAGGTGCGACGTGTACCGGGCAATCAATCGGAGGCGCTCTGCTGGGCTGTAATAGCAAATGGGAGTTACAATATACCACCCGGTCGATCGAGTTTCCCGAGTCCAAGCACAAATAGCTGGGGTAGCAGTGGGAAATACAGGAGCGGAACCGGAGATACAGACCCCGATCGGTCAGTTGCCCGAGTGGTATTTATTTTACCCTGAACCAGTGGAAGCAGCGGCTGAAGCATAAACGGATCAGGTGCCTGATCGAGAAAGAGCAGGAGTATCGCAAGTGACTCCCACCCCGGGAGTCCCTTGCTGGAATAACAGCTTTCTTTCTTTGTCTATTGCAGGCTTTCTGAGCAATCAATTTCTTTAGACACTTTGATTAGTTCAATTAACCCAGCCTCAAGGACAGAAAGGGAGGGGAGGGGTTTTCCTTGATGAACCGAAGGAGGCCTAAGCATCTTGAAAACCCATATCATTCATTGGTAAGCGTAATTGGTTGGCCCTGCCTTCTATATGCAGGCAATGCATGCCTTCCCTATTTCTCGATCGGTTCAATGCATCATATTTATTCCCCTCAAAGCCTGAGCGTGGCTAGGGTTCTGCCCCACTTCATTAATATAGTATAGCGAGGTGTGCCACTTAATATATAGATATCTAAAGGGGGTCTGCTGGAGGGTTTACCGTCGTAGCTGGTTGACTTTTCTACGTTGTAGCTGGCGGGAAAAAATAGCGTAACAGGCAGCAGGTGCCTCATTTCTTCAGCTGCAGGAGAGTGAGTTTAACAAGCTTGCTGCTTGCTGTCTTTCTTTCTATAAGGTCAGGTCCATACCTGGCTGGCTAGCATAATCGCATCACCAATGCCCATAATCGCATAAAAAGGCAACTCCGGGTGTCTCATATCGGGGAGGCCATTCCGCGTTCTCTTTCCCTGCTAGAAAGAAATTATCTCTCCAGCTGGGGAAAGCTCTATCTATAAGGGGGAAGTACCTCCTATAATGAATCAATTGCTAAAGAAATAAATAAAGACTGATTGACTGATCTCGGAAATCTCCTATGAACCCTTATTGACTTATTAATGAATTCTACTCCCCTCTTGTTTAAGGTGCTGGTTTAAGGTCCAGGCTTAAGGTTTCAGGGGGGTCTCTGGCCTAAGGAAGAGATAGTAAGGCTCTCGCTTGGAGGGTGCAGGGTCTAGAGATAGACTTACCCCTCGCCTTGACTTATTAAGTCGGTGTAGAGAATAGCTGCTACCAATCTTATCCTCGACTGATCCCTGCCTAGATTGAAGGATACTTGACTGGCCCCTGAGGGCCTTGCCTTGCCTTACCTTAAGGATCCCGGACTAACACTTCTTAATGAAAGGCCTTGCCTCCTTTCCCGTCCAGGGCAAGGAACTAGTCCAAGTAGTAGTTGTAATCCCTGACTCTGATAAAGAAAAAGACTAGTGCGTCTCGTACTATTAATAAGAATACCAATAGCGCGCACTATTCATAGTATAGGGACTACCCACTACTGAACTAGCCAAGCCTTATGTGCCAACCGTTGACTCCTGTTTACTACCTATTGCTACTGCCTTATACCCGTCACATGCTTTCCTTCAAACTAACTATATTTCATTCAAATCGTCACTTCCTAGCCTTAAAAGAAAGCCGATTATCGATCCTTTTTCCAGGTATACTTTTGACCTATGAGCTAGTTTGAATAAGTCTTTTTACTAATGAAAGATAGGTATACTAAAGCACTTATTTCAAAGGGGGAGCCCCCCTTACTCCATAGGCAACTCGATAACTATCCCTAGTGAACTGGTAACAAAATGAAAGAAGAACTGGGAATGGGATAGGAATGGAATGAATTCAAAGCCGGGAAGATAGATTTACATAAAATGATTTGTGGACGGATGGCCAATAGCCAATGCCGTTGACCGGGAAGGAGAACATATGACCGGACAGGGCAAGCAAGGAGATCATACTAAAGGACGGAAACCAGTAATAGTATAAAGCAGCGGTAAACAAGGACCGGATGGGCACCACATACCTGGAATCAAGGGATAGGCACATAGCTGGAATGGTAGACAGGGAAAGAAAGGTACGCTCTAAAGGAAATTCTGTAAGCGGATGCCAATGATAAAAACAAGGACAAATGCCCAGAAGGAAGGCATTAATTAAACAAGCGACGGGATGCCACTAAACAAGCAAACTAAGCTAATACCAGCGCTCCTCCATAGAAGTTCTTGGAATGCCTCTTTGTCACAGAAAGAGAGGCCTACGAGAGGAGACTTATTCAATAAAAGAGAAGCCTATATCTGCCGACCCTACTTCACTTCCTTATAGTGCCTTGCCTACTGTCTTTGAAAAACGCTTAATTCCAGGGCGTAAAAGAAAGCTTATTAGAGCATTGAATGGACCTCTAGTACCTGACTTATCAGATGGCTTTAACAGGCTTTCTTACTAAAGACAAATAAACATACAGACGACAAACTAAAGGAATGGACAGACAAGGGACAGACTGAGCTAGACTACCAGGAATGGGGACTAAGCAAACATTTAAAAAAAAAGGAATCGGTAATCGCACATATGAGACTTCTTGCTTAACATAAGGCTTGCTGCTACCTTCCCTTCCTGATATGCTTAAGACAGTCATGCCAGCTTTCCTCTTAAACCTTCCACCAGACCTCAAATTTTCGAGCCATCTCTGCTTTGCCCGCTACTAGACCCGCCCCTATTCTCTTGAGAAAAAAATGAACCCTCTGATATATTCTTTGAAGGAGACTCATTCTGCTTATCAGAACCAGCCTCTATAACGACTCCAACCCCTTCGTTTTGCACCACTACATCGGAATGCTTATCTCCTTCCTTTATATTAAAGTATAAACATCTTGCATATCAGATAGTTCTACAGCCGAAGTAGCTCCTCCAGCCTTCTCCACAAAGCTCTCCTCAACAACCATGTCTGAAATCTGATTCTAGTCAGGATTTGTATATTCGGTCAAAGCATCTACAAGCTGAGTATGCTCCATAGGGATTGTCGAGGACAAGCCATAAAAGTTCGACAAAGCATATACCATGTTACCTCTATGATCCCTGAGAATACAACCTCCACCAGCCGGACCTGGGTTGCCTTCGGAGGCGCCGTCAGAATTCAACTTGATGGAATTTTCAGCCATTTAACAATGATCTTTTTCCTTTGCTGATAGCATTTCGGTTGAATGTTGAGGCAACTGAGAACAATTTCCTCCGCATGGGTAGCATCTTTAGAAGGTTTTGATAAAAACGAGCAATCTTGAAGATCATTGACCACTCTTTTTAAGATTGTGATGGAGGAAGAAGCCTTATTATCATACCTTCGATTGCACCGTTCCTTCCAAATTTCCCAGCAGATTATGAGAGGAACAACTTTAGTCAACTCACCCACAAGAGAACTTCTGTATCTTCTGCTGCAGATTCTCATTAGTCTGGCTTTGATGCTTTCATTTGGAAAAAGCGAGAATACAAAAATTCTGCTCATGCTATGCCATATATAATTAGCTAGTTCACTATCAACCAGCAAATGATTGATATCTTCGCATTTAGAACTAGTGCAACAGTTGCAGCAACTAGCCAGCTGAACTCCACATTGAGATATTTTACTGTCAATGGGAATGGCGTCATGAAAAAGCTTCCACATGAAGAAGGATATTTTAGGAGGAACAGCAGCTTTCCAAATGACATCAGACCAAGTTTTCGGCATCCGTTTGATTCTGATAAGATTCCAACAAGATATAAGAGAGAATCCGCCTTTTGAATCAGCTTTGTCATCCTTGTTAGATAAACAGATTTGCGATTCAGCAATAGAGTCAAGAACAGCTTGAGGAAGAAGATGAGAAATTCCATTCACCATTTGGGTCAACAAATTCAGCAACATTAGGAGAGTCTTCAGGAGATTCCAATGCGAATTCAATTAAAGGACAATCAGCAAACCAATTGTCATACCAAAAGCTTGTGGAATTGCCATTGCCGATGAGCCATTTTGAGTTCAAAAGAATTGATCTCATGACACTAGCGATTTCAGTCCAAAGTTTCGAGCAACCCGGCCTTTTAGAATTAGAAGCGTACCAAGGATGAATGTTTTGCATGTATTTCTGTTTGAAGAAGGTGGACCAAAGGCTAGTTTCAGTAACGAGTTTCCATGCCATTTTCATACGCATCGCCTTGGCCACATCTTGAAAAGATCGAATTACAAGCCCCCCTTCTCTGCCCCTGCCTTTCCTCCTAGTTTTTACTTCGTTATCTGTACTGGAAAGAGTAGATGGCCGTGTCGTAGTTGCTGCATTGCTCACCTGACTTCCTTCCATCAGTTCTTGTCTTTGTCAATGGCATCATCTATCTAATGATTAGCTCGCCTATATGTTGAGTACAAGTACTATTATAGTATAGAATAACAACCCGAACACGCCTAGCTATTTAGTTAAAAACCTGCAATCCCTTCTCCTCGGTCGAAGCTAGCAGCTACTTCCATACGCGGATCGGCGCGCTCGCAGACAGACAGAAATGCCCGAACTCCAACTTTAAGAACCCTTGCCCCCCGGTTGGCGACCCTTTTGATCTGATCAACCAACGTCGAAATACACGAAAGGGGCGATCTATGTTTATCCTTGAAAGTCGACCTCTGCCCTTCACTCAGGAATGACCTAAAAAAAAGGACAGACAGTCGAATCAGCTCCTGTTGGCCTATTATGGTATGGCTGTCCATCACTTGGTCTGACAAAGACCTACCCACGCCTAGGCAGGGAAAGCTCAATAACTCAACCGGTAGGATGATCTCTCTATCTATGAAATTCCTTATTCCAGGACCGAAGCTTTCAGTCTCATCTTCATCTTTGGGACTTTCTTCCTAGCCAGACTCTACTATAATATAGACTTTTGCAACAAGAAGATCGAGAGAAGAGAAGAATCCAAGCTCCTCCTCCGCAAGTTGCTTTCTTTCCTCAGGACAGAAAAGAGAACTTGAAGGAAAGGCACCGTAGTCTTCTCTCTCTATCTATGAAATGGGTTCTTCCAAGACAGAAGCTTTCGGGCTAGTCTTCAGACTTTCGGTACATTCTGGCTATGCCTGTTTGAAGCCCGTAGATCACATTCAGAGTCAATGCAGCGGATAGCGGAACAGCGGAAAGATCGCATTGGGCCTGCACTAAGGCAAGCAACTAGTCTTGATGCAGAGAGGGAGCTCTTTGAAGGATAAGGAGTAGCGGGGGGTGAACCAAAACTAGAATGCGCTCTTACTTCATCCGTTGTTCTTGGTCTTGGAGGGCAGTAAGGATATTAGTCTCAAGGACATGCCCAGAATCAACTGCTGGTGATGAAGTCAGTTAAGAAGACTCGGTTGTTGGAGAAGGAGCTGTTGTTTTTGCACTCATAGGCTCGCAGCTATTGAACCCGCTGAAACTCTATCAAATGGTGGAATACAACCACTGTGACTCCTCTTTTTTAGCTTTCATCTAGGCCGTCAGGAGTGAAAGAGACAGAGGACAAGATCAATAGTAGAATAAGGTCCATGCCCTGCTTCTTGTTTGCCTGGTCTTTCTTTTTTGGTGAGTTCATAGCCGGTCTTACTGAATGCGTAAGCGCAGTGCCTTTCGGAACTCAATTACCTTCCCTTCTTCCTGTTGCACTTAGCTATTTCATCCGGTGCTACTGCTTGAGTATGAGTTGCCGCTGCAGAAGACAAGAAGGACGTAACCCCAGCTATTGAAGAAGACAGTATGAATCTCACTCGAGATCCTTCTTTTTCATGTCCATCTGAGATTCATTTTCGAACTAATGGCACTCAAAAAAGAGTAAGGAGCAAGGAAAGGACAGTGTGGCTCTATACGATGAATGTGCAGCTAGGAGAGCCAAGATTCTTGACTTTCAGACTTCAGCGCTAACGCCCTTTGACAGCTACCGAGGAACTCTTTCCAAGCATGAACTCCTACTAGTTGATTGAATAAAAGTATTCACTCCCCGATTTATTTAAGAGGAGGAATGCCAGTACTTTTTTTCTTAACTTGAAGACTGAAGCTTGAAAGCGGATTGGCAGGAAAGATGATATAAGCCATACGTCCTACTGCTTCGATGGAATGCTTGATTGATTGACCGGACTGACTTCAGCTTGGCCTACTTGAACTAACAACCATAAAGCAGAGACAGAGAGAGGAATTAGTACCACAGACGGGCTACTAAGGCAGAGAGAGGAGAGAGGCTACTTTCTAACAACCATGCTAGCATCGGACCCTTTTTTTCTTTCAAACCAACCTTGACTATTGAGATTATCCATCTTCTTTTCCGAATCGGAATAAAAGTAGTATCCACCTTCTTCCTTTGCCGGTATCCTACGATCTCTTGACTATGTCATTTCACACTAAGCACTGAGAACAAGGGACTGATCCCGTACCGTGCTACTGCCTTGACCTAGGATTCTTTTCCTCACATCGGATTCTGAACTGGAAAACTGAAGCTTGCGAGATTGCTTGGTACCCTTTTTCTTGCTACTGCTTCGCTGGACTGATAGCGCACTGAACCGTACCGTAGTATGAATAAAAGGATGCACTCAACACTGCCGCTTCCATGGTTAGTTGCTTCTGGGCACGATTGAGAAACCCGTCTGAAAGCACTATCCTCTTCGTGAAGGCGAATGGCTACGTCCCGCCTACGACCGGGTCTAGTGCACTCCTCCAGTATGCTTTATTCCTTATGGTGAAGCACGAGTCTAACTCGCTGGACCGTAGAAGGCCTACGTCTAATCACCGAGCTCCGCTTGGACCGGCTTGGGGACTGATTGGTTCCCCTTAGGTGGATTGGTCCCTGCAACGCTATCTGTCTACTTGGCTCTGGTTGTAGGGATTTTGACCAGCACATCGGCCTTTTCATCCTTCCTCATAATCAAGTTACGATGAAAGGACGGTATGATGCGCGGATACCCAGATCTCGTAAGGGATACAGGGACTGGCAACAGCCCAGGTGTATATATACCACCATAGGCTATCTGAAGTGAGGAAGCACACTGCTTTAAATAAAGCGCAGTGAAAAGCAACCCCGAACTCTTAACCAGTCGATGTACTTCCTTCGAAAAGAGGTAAGCACCAATACAGGTTTCCTTAGTCAGACCATCCTGGATGATTAAGAGAACCTTATTCAGGTAACTCCTCATCACCCGAGGCTCTTCTAAAAGCCTCTGCCATCTTATTACAGACAACTTAAGTAGTTTGTCAAAGAGTTTCACTGGAAATGAGAAAGGCACTTTCTTTGATATGCCTTCCCAGTGATCCCAACATTGAACAATCAGGCAGTTCCCAGTCGAGGCCGTAGCGTCTCAGGGGTTACTCTCATGTTGTTGAGAATCAAAAGGAGACAATCGGGGTTGTGCTCTCCCATCCCCGACGGAAACCCTTGACACCACTCATGAAGTCTGAAAAGAACTCACCTAAAGCCACACCAAAAGAGGTGTGTCTGGGGTGGCACTTAGTCTGGTAAACTAAGTAGCGTAAGAAACCACTACCATATGGTTCCTCCGCTTGAGGTAACGGAAACCATATTAACATCCGAAGATGTCAACCGGTCACCGCGCCTCATTGGCAAGGTGATATCTGAAGACGTCCGAAGACAACCTCAGCGATCAGCCCTAGCTATCTCAAACATGCTACGAGATTAACAATCCATCTCTAAGGTAATCTTGTTGGCAGAGAAAGAGGAGTTTAGCTAGCCTGATAGTGTGCCGGTTAAGAGAGAGTTCTCCGTGGCTTAAACAGCTTTATTTTACCTCAAGGGTAGTGCACAGCTTAAACAGTTCATTTTTGACTAGGTAGGGGGCTCATTGGAGAGGCTAGGGTCAAACCATGCCGTCAACCCTGGGCCCAGCGCTGGCTCAATATAGTAAGGGTTCAATCCCTATTTGACTCCTCACTCAAATCCATACTTTCCAGTTGACAGAGAGGACTAAGCTGACAGCAGTGCCAGGTGATCCCTTTCTCTATAAGAGGATTCGAATCGAGGGTCCAGTTAGGGAAAAACAGTTCTTTCTCTACGCAATTAGGATTGAAATATTCTTGCCTTTTTCCCTGCGTCATCCGTTTCCACCAGCACATATGGTGCAGTTTGCATGGCTGGTATTCCAACGTTTAGATCCTCAAGTTGTGAAAAGCAAAGTACAACAATCAGTCCATCGCGAAGCGAAAGACGGACGTCAGTGCTACAGAGGTTTGTTTACTCGGCTAGAAAAAAAGAAAGAGTGTGAGGCATCTCCGAACCGCAGGAGATAGTTGCCGTTAAAGATTCAAAAGCAGCACCATCCATTGAGTGGGAAATGCTATCGTTGAAAGTCTCATTTCAAGGCAGGCAAGCATCTCGCTCTGGAACAGCCGATGGGAATAGTCTTTCGTCTCGCATTTCGCATTGCACTAAGGACCAAGGACGTCTAGCACGCCTTATGACCAGTCAGTTGACTCAACATCCGTTTTCGTTTCTTTGGCAACATGACAGAATGAGTAATGTTAAACATATTACACACCATTCGAGTCAGACTGGACTTGCTTTCCGGTTAGCGTGGTCTATTTGGAATACTACCTTAGCAAGAAGTTCAATGACTGCGACACTCGGTACTACCCTCTGGAACGAACTTGTTGCGCACTCACATGGGCAGCCCACAGACTCCATGCAAAGACATCAACGTACTCTCGGAGCATAGCCACAATCTGTTCTTTCTCTGTGGGGCTGAGTGTGCCTAGGACCAGTAGCTAAGATAGAAGCATCATAGCCAGAAGTTAGCACAGCACCAAAGGCATCAGTCGGTCCAGCATCAGTAGCACCGATAACAGTAGATGACCCAAACCCACCAGGTGACCACCCCCAAAAAGATATGGATCCATAGCGAGTTTATTAAGCAGCAGCATTTTCAGTATATGAGCTAGCCAGCTAAGTTGACTCAGCTCCAGTAGATAGATATAGCCATACATAGCCCGTTGAGGCACCACCATTACTGCGTGTTCCGAGTTTTTGCACATTTCCTCCATCCCTTTCATCTTTTGACTCTGTTGATTCTGCTGATTGAGATCGAGATTCCGAGTCCTTAGTAGCGGCTGAGCCAGTAGCCCGAGCCGAGCAAAAGCAGCATCAAAGGAAGGAGCATCCTAGCTATCAATTCCAGCTTCTCCACCAGTTCAAGACCCTGACTCCACGGAATGAAACAACAATTTGATTGGTACACAAACTTCTTTGGTTCTTTGTTCGGTGCAGCGGGGGTAATGTGAGCGTTCCCCCCCGTGACTGGCTGAGCTTGTCCCGTCTATGGCTGACTGTTCTGAGGAACAAAATAGGGCTGGGGAGCCATAGGCTGAACATAGATTGCTTGTCTCTTCGGCCCGGTGGAGGTAATCATCTTCACTTCTCCTTTCTGGACTGTTTCTTGCTTCCTGGGTGTGGGTCTTCTTTGACTTGTTCCAGTTCCAGATTGTTGTTCTAACATGGACTGCAAGGCTTGTATATCTATCAATTTACCAGACTTCATTCCATCTTCTACCCTTTCTCCGACAATCACCAACTCGTCGTAACTGGAAGTAGTGTGCCCAATCAGGTGTGAGAAGTAAGGCTCCTTCAAGGTGCTCAGAAAGGCGCTTACCTTTTCTTGGGGCATAGGGGGTTTGACTTGGGCTGCCATTTCTCTCCATCTTTGGGCATAGAGGCGGAATGATTCAGTGCCCTTCTTCTGCATCCTCTGAAGTTCGTAACGGTCTGGTGCCATCTCAGTGTTAAAGCGATACTGTGCCAAGAAAGCATTGGCCAGATCGTTCCAGCTACGGATCTTGCTACGGTTGAGTTCAACAAACCATTTCAAAGCAGGTCCTGTCAAGCTCTTTTGGAACTGCTGGATGAGTAGCTTCTCATTCTTCATTTTATGTGTTCACACATTTCTCCACCATAGGCCTGGAGATGCGTGAACGGACAGCCTGACCCATTGTACTTGTTGAAATCGGGCGTCTTGTATTTGGGAGGGAGCTTCAGATCTGAAAAGAAGCATAGATCGGATAAGTTTACGCTTCCATAAGCGTCGATTCCTTGTAGACCCCTGATCTTTTCTTCCAGACTTTCCTGCTTGTTTGTCACCTTCTTATCATCTTCCTTTCCTCTGCTTGATCGGGATTGACTTCTTGGTGATCTGGCAAGAAAAATCGGATTTTGTGCAGGGGTGGGTATTTCCGTGGTAGTACCAGTCACCTGGGAAGCCCCAGGCCCAACAGGTATTGATTGCGATGGTATTGCCTGCTGCGGTTGCTGGGTCTGTGCCGGATTTTCAGTAATCTGTGCAGACATCATGGTAGTTACCATGTTCATTAGTTCTCTCATTTGTTCTTTCATCTGTTCCAAGTCTGCAGACATGCTTTCAGCTGCTAAACCCTCCATTGGTTCTGAAGTCAAAGATCGACTTCGGGTCCGAACTGGGCTTCGTGTTGCTTCTCGTCTCCTTCGTTCCTTTCTCTCTTGACAGTCGTCCTCACTTCGCTCGCCTCTCACCACACGGAATGTTTTGGCATCTGGTTATAAAGCTAGTTAAGTGGGTGTTTTCCTATAAAGCGAAAGACACTCTTGTTAGTGAGAGCAGATCGAATCTATATTTATTTGCTCAGTTCGAAGAAAGACCAGCCCTTGTATATGCATATGGAAAAAACTACCATACTAGACTAGTAGTTGAGTTGTTCGGATCAAGTACATTTTCTGAAAGAAGGGCCCATATATAAGACTGGGGATGTCCCTATTACGTAAAGCCGGAACTACTACTTGAGAAGGGCACTAGGCTTTAAGTGTTGGATTCCGCAGCTCGGTTGAGGTTCAGTTATTGGAAAGTGCTTTGGGATTCCAATCTGGCTATTTTCGGTCCTGTAGCCGGAATGGCTCGACCAAGACTAAAATAATAGGGAACCCGCTAAATGGTCGTCGATGTCTATCAGCAGCTTCTTTATACTTAGCATTGCTAGCTTCAATCCTTTGGTGAACCTGTTCATGAATGGATTGAATGTGACGTGTTAGCTCCTTTACATCCCCATTAATCTTGCCTGAGTTTGGTATAGGAACCAAATCTAGGACGCTGTTTGGATTGGCCCCATACAAAATGTCAAATGGACTCATCTGTGTTGTGCGACTCTTGCTCCTGTTATACGCAAATTCTGCATGTGGAAGGATCAAATCCCACTGCTTGGGCTTTTCTACAACTAGCCTGCGAAGCATATTGCCCAAACTCCTATTTACGACTTCCGTTTGTCCGTCGGTTCGTGATAAAGAGGGGGATCTTCCCTAATTCCCCGAAGATCGAGAGGTCAGACCCTGATCCGGTTGAACCGATCGATCGAAGGGCCTCATCTTAAATAAGGTGGACTTCAATTGACGCGATAAGGTGTTAGAAGCAGCCTGACGGGCCAGGGTATGCCGATGGTTGTAGGGCTACTTAACATCATTCTCTAAGAAATCCGCCCCATGAGACCGTTGCACCCCTCACGCAACGTTAGAGGGCTGGGTCCCCTCCCAAGTCAAACGGAGGCTGGCAGGGAACGGATTCCTATGCCTTTTTCGCGGAAATCCTGAAACCCTCCTTACCTGAACCTATCGAGCTTGATTCTGGTCTTCGATACCATTCCGAAGTCTCCGAATTCCATTTTGATTGAGTAGGTGTTCAGCATGAGTGAAACGTGCAGACGAAGGGCTAGATATGAGACAAACTATGAGCCTTGTCCCAAGCACCGGGTGAATTGGCTAAGCGTGGCCCACTTCTGTGGTCGACGACACATCTAGCTCAGTTTGTGCTATCGCTCAAAAGCGTTCTTTGGAGCGAAGTTCCTGTCTCCGATGCTATGCTCTTCGGTTGGTGCCTGCCTTCTTGGGGCTCACTGGAACCCCGTCCCTATTAAATCCTATGTATGGTTCATGCCCCGGGCTATAGGACTGTCTAATAAAAGATTTGAGTCTTATGATCTCCGACTCCGTACTATTCTGCGTGCCTTATTCCGCCCTCCATCTAAATCATCAGTGAGTCTTCCTTGCTACGAGGTTGACTGGTCCTCCGATACCCTGTCTTTTTTCTTCAGTCAGGTGATGCCTGGCTGCGTGGTTCATCTACTTAAATGAGTTACTTAGGGGCTCTACTCACTTACCACCAACTCAAAGACATTGAATTCTCGGAAGGGTTAGGGTGTAGACCGAGTGCAATTCAGTTCAGCAATAAGCTACAGGAGAGCTGTGCGCTAAGCTAGTGCTTCCCTCGAAAGAAGCACGAGGTGAACGTCTTTCAAAGGCTATTTCAATGCGTTATTTTTCACGTTGAAGCCTCAGTATGATTCCCATTCAGGCTTTTTCAGTAGCGATTGAAGCATTCAGCAAATGCAATCGACCTGTCTTAATGAACGCAGGAAAGGTAACAGGAGAGGGAAGAAAGAGCTAGACGGCTACGAGGCTGATCGGAAGCTTGCTCAAATGCATGTTGAGAGCGCAGAAATCGTAGTTTTGGGGTTCCAGTAGAAGGTAACTCTTTCTAGTTCGCCAGCAAGACATTTTCCGAAGCAGGCAGGGCTAGAGCGGGGAAAAGAACATAGGAAAAAGAGGGCTTGATTGATGAAAGTCATTTACGAGATGACGAACGACGCTCGCTATCAGAGCTAGATAGAGGCACTCTAAAGCGAATTAGCTTAGCTGGGTCTAGCTTTGAGGAGGAAGGTTCATCATCTCACGGACACTTCTCATTGCGACTTTGATGGCAAGGTAGGTGGGGAAGGAGACGCCCACACCGGGTACACGACCGACACTGAGCGCTACCGCAGCGAGTGAAGTATGTGTTGTGGTGCACGATCATACAAATGAGGAAAGTGAGGTCGTAGAGAATACGCTAGGCTAGTTCGGTAAGCTTTTAAGGTCAGCAACAGAGCTACATTTCTGAATATCGGTTTTTTTGCTTTTTAGTTATGAGAAAGCAACAGTACTCTTTAAGAAAGGTCTTTTCGCTCATTCCTTGTTTAAGTTCTTTCCTGTTCAAATAAGAAAAGAAAGAAAAAATGCTTCAGAGAGAAAAAACCTCTTTCCGTTTCGGGTAGGCGAGTTTCAGGTAGGCGCCTATCTATGGTTTTCAAGCAAGCTCTTTCAATCCTTTCCGCCCGCACTCTTGATTTGTTTGAAAGCTTTTCCGTTGTTTAAGCGGATCAGGAATTCCATCCTTTCTTTCAGGCGGGGAAATTTTATCTTTGAATCTGAAGTCAGGAGGGCAGTTCAGTAAGGAAAGTAGTAAGGTAGGCGGGAGGGTGACTTCTAGGCGCTGGTTGATCAGAGAATCTTTGAGAAGGACCAACGACGATGAAGGAGAAGAAGTAGGAGGAGTAGGAGTAGGATAAGAGCGGGCCGACCTTAGAACAGGACTGCCTCTCGTCTTCAATCGAGGGGTTAAGAATTCCTTCTAGAACTAGAAGCACACTGAAGGTATGCCCCTTATTGACTGGAACAAATTAAATCCCGTGGGGAAGAATATCTTGGTCCAACCCGAAAGGAAAGCACCGGGAGAGTACACGGTTTTGCACGTGGAATTAATAATATAATAGTCATCAAGAATCGTCTTCTTACTCTACTAGATACGATCCCCTAGAAGAGGCCTAACTAGAGTGAGGCCTGGCCGAAGGTTTACCCACAAGGCAAGGTTCTCTCGTGTTTTAGACAGGAATCAGGGGCTTCTGGGAGGTTTAAACAGGGTTTCAGGGGGAGGAATAAGAATCCCGGTTTTGAAGACAAAGATCGAGTTGATTGGGAGCTGACTGGTCTCTCGAATGGAGCTTTTGATCGCCTAGCACCGGGCAGGGGGAATCACCATTGATCTTATCTTACGGAATAACATCGACCGACCTGGGTTCACCTTCCTTCTTTCCTTGCTCGTATGGCCAGCCACTAGATGGCTAGGATCGGGAACGGATCGATTCGGAGATGGAAATAGATATGGCGAAGAGGAGTAGCACCTGGTGGTACAGATGGTTCTGCAGACGGGAGTTCGCAGATATTGGGTCACTGCTACCAGCTGCTTGCCCAGAGGGATGTGGATTTGCTGTCCTCTGCTAGGATGCCGAAATAGATGCTTCTGAGTTCCTTGTTCCGGTCCTTGGATCAAATAGGTTCTTTGCCGGCTCGTACTCCCTTCCATCCGTTGGGGTCACGAGGCAAGCCATTGGAAGGAGTAGTTCCGCATTTCAGTCTAATTCCGTTCCGTCAGGGGAATCACTCGGTCAAGTACTGGTTCATAGCTTCCGTCATTCGATGGATCGGATCCAGTACGAGCGCCCATTACTTGGTGCTTGGCTAGCAGCAGAAGCTGGGGCTTGAACGAAGAGATTTCAATCAACGATATGGCTGCCTTTGGATCTACTCGATGGTCGGTTGGGCCTAGAACGCTTGAATCCGGATCCCAGGGCCTGAACTCCCTGGTTTTGAACGAGACGGGGAACGAATAGACATGGGAATTCGCTCAGCTGGGACTTCCTCCGCTTCTGATGGGTCGGATGAATGGGAACGAGATGGGGAGCGGATGAGAGGGGAACGGAGCCAGCTCACTTCATTCCTTTTGATCGGGTTCGGATGAACTTGATTGGGAAAGAGATGGCCG